TTTGCTCCTACAAGATCCAAAATCCCCCTCCAAATTTTTGAGGAATAAATATAAGCTTGTTCATATACCACCTTATAAGGAAATTATTTATAATTTATTAACTAATAAACTGGTAATGAAAACAATTTTAACTAAAAAAGAAGAAACATCTTTTAAAAAATTAATAAAGACCCAATAGTAGTGGCGAACGAAATTGGAATCACAATGATAATAGTTGATTAATTAAAATCTTAGTGATATTGAACATGACTGATAAAAGTAATACTGTGAAGGAAATTTACTACGATAATAACAATTTCTCAAATAATCTGTTGTAATTCAACGTACCTTTTGTATAATGGGCTTACTAGAACTAATTTGGTTAGTTTCAGAGCAAATTTAAATAATAAAATAACCAATTATTCCCGAAACTAAGTGATTTATTCTAGAACAACAATTAGTGTGAACCAATAACTGTTGCAAAAGTTTTGGACGATTTTAGAATAGAGGTGAAATACCAACCGAACTTAGAAATAGCTGGTTTTCTACGAAATTCTTATAAGAGAAAATTTTGAAATTTATATATTTTTAATTAATAATGATATATAAATAAACACATTTTAACAGACTATTAATGACAAGATTTATGGTCAAAAGAGAAACAACTCACATCAAAAGTTAAAGACACCAATAATTTAAGTGCATCACACTAAAAAGTAAAAATATAAAATGAGTAGGCCCGGAGGCAGCCACCTTTTAATCAACGCGTAATAGCAGGCTTTAAGAATATATTTACTAAAAATTCAGATGACTAAACTAAACTGAAACTTTGAACAAGGTAGTAGAACAGACTATAATAATAGTGGAGATAATGTAAGCATGAATAATAAAATTTTTCAAGGTTTTAGAATTTATACGACCCCTAAAAAATATAGGTTAATAAGTCAAACTTTCAGTCAAGAAAACGACAAAATATATAAATCGTACCATCAAACCATGAGAAAATAAAGCAAGAATCAACTCTCCTTAAGGAACTCGGCAAAGATGGTTAATATCCATTAAAGAGATCGACTGTTTACCAAAAACATAGCCTCATTTGATAGATATGAGGTGAAACCTGCTCAATGGTTGCTAATAATAACATAAAAACAATTAAATAGCCGCGGTAACTCTGACCGTGATAAAGTAGCATAATCACTCGTCATTTAATTGGTGACTGGAATGAACGGTTAAACGAATCTCTAACTGTCTCGAGGAGAGAGTTCAATTAATTTGAAGAAACAGTGAAGATGCTGTTAGATAATTGTAAGACGAAAAGACCCTTTCGAGCTTTACTATAAACTTATATTTTCGGTAAATAATAATAATCTATTTACATAATTTTTGTAAGTTTGTTAGTTTGGTTGGGGCGACCACCTCTAAAATAGTATCAGAGGAAATCTAAAGGTTTCTATAGTAATATGATTTGCCTTACTGTATACAAACAAGTTAATCAGTTACATTTATGTAGGATATAATGACCCGTTAATTAAATTTTAAAACTTAACGACCATGAAAAAAGTTACCGTAGGGATAACAGGGTAATATTTTCGAAGAGTTCATATCGATGAAAATGTTTGCCACCTCGATGTTGAATTGTGATATCCTAAAGGTGTAGCAGCTTTTGAGGGTTGGTCTGTTCGACCATTAAAATCATACATGATTTGAGTTCATTCCGTCGTAAGACAGGAAGGTTTCTATCTACAATTAAGAACTTTTATTAAACTTTAGTACGAAAGGAATTAGTTATAATATTAAAACAATACATAAAACCAATCTGATTTCATATAAGATTACTAATAAAGTTCAACAATTATATACAACATGAAGACCAAATCAATAAGAAAAAAAAACAACCTCACAATTTATTTCCATTTCAGTAAAAGACCTTCAAAACTACAACTCAAAAAAATTTATAGTACACACACACACAATTTACAATATTTTTCACACGGTAAATCTTTTTTAGTAATTAAAGATAGATACTATACCTTAATACCCAAAAGACTCTTCAACAGAATCATATTAGACAAAAACTATATCTCAGAAATACTTACTAAGATTGATACTCTTATGAATCAGTACAACTCCTCCACCAATTCTTTTATAGTAAGCTATGAATTCTACAAACCATTTTACTCAGAACCTCCTAAAGAAAAACCTCTATAGGGCATATAAACTAAAAACTCAAAACAACAGTATACCCCAACTATCTTTAAAGATACTTAAAAAATTTTTGTTCAATAGCTACCTTAAAAACAATGTAAAAACAATGTAAATTACGACCCTTCCCCTTTAACCTTAACTTCTATGGTCACAATAAAAGAACCTCGAGGTAAAAGACTTTATTTATCAGACATAAATTCACTCTACCCTTTCTCTTTTCTAAACAGACTACCTTCT